AAACATCTTTTTTTTCTTCTTTTGATATCTCTGAAATGATGAATCTCATTTTTAGGAATTCGGTCGAGAGAGAACCGGAATTGAAAATTTCCAATTTTGAGGAGGAAGAGACAAAAGAAAATCAAAAAAAAAACGAGGAGAAAAAAGAGGAAAATGAACGTATAGCAATATCAGAAACTTGGGATAACATTATATTTGCTCAAGTAATAAGAGGTTCGATGTTAGTAACCCAATCCTTTCTTAGAAAATACATTGTATTGCCTTCATTGATAATAGCTAAAAATATTGGCCGTATGTTATTTTTCCAATTCCCCGAGTGGTATGAGGATTTGAAGGAATGGAATAGAGAAATGCATGTTAAATGCACTTATAATGGTGTTCAATTATCGGAAACAGAATTTCCTAAAGATTGGTTAACAGACGGTATTCAGATAAAGATTCTATTTCCTTTCGTTCTTAAACCTTGGCGAAGATCTAAAATACGATCTCATCATAGAGATCCAATGAAAAAAAAAGGAAAAAAAGCAAATTTTTGTTTTTTAACAATTTGGGGAATGGAAGCAGAAGTTCCTTTTGGTTCTCCCCGAAAACAACCTTCTTTTTTTGAACCCATTTATAAAGAACTCCAAAAAAAAATTAGAAAAATAATTAGAAAAGTAAAAAAGAATTTTTTTTTCGTTCTAAAAGTTTTTAAAGAAAAAAAAAGATGGGTTATAAAAAGAGTTCTAGTTATAAAACAAAAAATGAAGGGACTTGAAAAAATAAACCCCATTTTCTTATTTGAATTGAGGAAGGTAAAAATATATAAACCGAATGAAAATGTAAGAGATTCTAAAATAAATAATAATATTATTCACGAATCAACCATTCGAATTCGATCCATGAATTGGGCAAATTACTCACTCATAGAAAAAAAAATAAAGGATCTTGCTGATAGGACAGTCATAATCAGGAATCAAATAGAACTAGAACGAATCACAAAAGACAAGAAAAAAATAGTTCTAACTTGTGATGATAAAAAATCGGAATCAAAGAAACATATTTTGCAGATATTTAAAAGAAAAAAGATCCGATTTATACGTAAATTAAATTTTTTTATGAAATCATTCATTGAAAAAATATACATAGATATCTTTCTACGTATGATTACTATTTTTAGGATCAATGCACAATTTTTCTTTGAATCAACAAAAAAAATTATCGCAAAATCGATTTACAACGATGAAACAAATCGAGAAGGAATTGATGAAACAGATCAAAATACAATGAACTTTATTTCGACTATAAAAAAATCGTTTTATAATACTAATATCAGTAATAATAATTCAAGTATTTATTATTATTCAAATATTTATTATTATAATTATGATTTATCCTCCTTGTCCCAAGCATATGTATTTTACAAATTATCACAAACCCAATTACTTAACAAGTATCACTTGAGATCTGTACTTCAATATCCCGGGACCCATTCTTTTATTAAGGATAAAATCAAGGATTATTGTATGACACGAGGAATATTTGATTCCAAATCAAAGCAAAAGAAAATTTATAAGTCTGGGAAAAATGAATGGAAAAACTGGTTAAAGGGCCATTATCAATACAATTTATCTCAGACAAAATGGTCTCGATTAGTACCTCAAAAATGGCGAAATAGAATCCACCAACGTTCTACGATTCAAAATAAAAACTCAATTAAATTTGATTCACATAAAAAAGAAAAAGACCAATTAATTCATTACATGAAACAAAATTACTATGCGGTAGCAGTGGATTCATTGACGAGTCAAAAAGAAAAATTTAAAAAACACTACAGATATTCTCTTTTATCACATAAATATATGAATTATGGGAATAGGAAGGACTCATACTCATATATTTATGAATCAACATTACAAGTAAAAGGAGACCAAGAAATTCCATACAATTTCAATACACTGAAACCCGAATCATTTTATGTATTGGTAAGTATAGCTATTAGTAATTATCTAGAAAAGGAATATATTATTGCTACACATAAAAATATGGATAGAAAATATTTTGATTGTAGAATTCTCCATATTTGTCTTAGAAAAAATATCGATATTGAGACCTGGACCAATACGCATATCAGCACCAAAATTGAGAAAAATACTAAGACTGAAAACAAAATTATTAAAAAATTGAAAAAAAAAGATATTTTTTCTCTTACAATTCATCAAGGAATTAAACCATCCCATCAAAAAAAACACTTTTTTGATTGGATGGGAATGAATCAAGAAAAGGTTTATCGTACCATATCAAATCTAAAACCCCGGTTCCTCCCAGAATTTGTGCCATTTTTTGATGCATATAAGATTAAACCATGGATCATACCAATCAAATTACTTCTTTTTAATTTTTATTTCTATGAAAATATTAGTCAAAAAAAAAGCATCAACATAAATCAAATAAAAAAAAAAAATCTTCAGATATCATCTAATCAAAAAGAATATCTTAAATTAGAAAATTCCAACCAAGAAAAAAACGAACAACAGGGACAAGAAAATCTTGGATCAGATCTACGAAAAAAAAAAAAAAAAAATGTTGAAGACAATTACGCGGGATCAGACATTAAAAAAGGTAAAAAGAAAAAACAATCCAAGAAAAAGAAGGAAGCAGAGCTAGATTTCTTCCTGAAAAAATATTTCCTTTTTCAATTAAGATGGGATGACTCCTTGAATCAAAGAATGATCAATAATATCAAGGTATATTGTTTCCTACTTAGACTGATAAATCCAAGGAAAATTGCTATATCCTCGATTCAAAGAGGAGAAATGCATCTGGATGTAATGCTAATTCAGAAAGATCTAGCTCTTACAGAATTGATAAAAAAGGGAGTATTGATTATCGAACCGATTCGTTTATCTATAAAAAGGGATGGAAAATTTATTATATATCAAACCCTAGGTATTTCATTGATCGATAAAATTAAGCACCAAACTAACAGAAAATGCATAAAAAAAAGATATATTGACAAGAAGAATTTTGATAAATCCGTTGCAAGACACGGCAATATGCTTGTGGATAGAGACAAAAGTAATTATGATTTCTTTGTTCCTGAAAATATTCTATCTCCTAGACGTCGTAGAGAATTTAGAATTCTAATTTGTTTTAATTCTCGTAATTGGGATTTTGTGGATAGAACTCTAGTATTTTGCAATGAAAACAACATAAGAAACTCTGGAAAATTTTTGAATGAGGACAAGCATTTCAATACTAATACAGATACAAATAAATTTATTAAATGCAAATTGTTTCTTTGGCCCAATTACCGATTAGAAGATTTAGCTTGTATGAATCGCTATTGGTTTAATACCAATAATGGCAATCGTTTCAGTATGTCAAGGATATATATGTATCCACGATTCATAATTTGTTAATAGTATATTTCCTATATATCTGTGATATTTTTCGGTAGATGAAAGCCGAAAGACATACATATACGCTGTATTACATTCTGATACATGACACGGATCTAATGGCGTATCAACTCAATTGACAAAATCGGCAGAATCTTTTTAGGTACAAAGAAATCATTCTCTTCCATGAATGTAGAAATGTATTTTCCTTTTTTATCCAAATCAAATTTTCAATTTGATTTGGATAAAATAAAAAAAAAATAGGAAAAAATCCAAATTTTTGTGTGTACTAGATTAAAATAACTGGCATACAGATTCTTATTTGGATTTTTCCTGATCGATTCAGTAAAGTAAAATAAATCCATGGGAAAGAAAAAAAGATAGAAAAATTTTTTTATGATCAAAAATTCATTCATCTCAGTTATTTCACAAGAAGAAAAAGAAGAAAACAAGGGTTCTGTTGAATTTCAAGTATTAAATTTTACCAGTAAGATACGTAGACTTACTTCACATTTGGAATTGCACAAAAGAGATTTTTTATCCCAAAGGGGTCTACGAATAATTCTGGGAAAACGTCAACGGCTCCTGGCTTATTTGTCAAAGAAAAATAGAGTCCGTTATAAGAAATTAATGGATCAGTTGGATATTCGGGAGCCAAAAACTCGTTAATTTAATCGTTTGAATTTTTTTTTTTTTTTTTTAGTTATTTTATTAGATTTTTCATTTTGATGAACCTCGTTTTGAAGAATTCGTGGAATAATGAATTAAGGAAGAAAAAATATGACTATACCGACTACAAGAAAAGATCTCATGATAGTCAATATGGGTCCTCAACACCCATCAATGCATGGTGTTCTTCGACTGATCGTTACTCTCGATGGTGAAGATGTTATTGATTGTGAACCCATATTGGGATATTTACACAGAGGGATGGAAAAAATAGCGGAAAACCGAACAATTATACAATATCTTCCTTATGTAACACGTTGGGATTATTTAGCTACTATGTTCACAGAGGCAATAACGGTAAATGCACCAGAACAATTGGAAAATGTTCAAGTACCTCAGAGAGCCAGTTATATCAGAGTAATTATGCTGGAGCTGAGCCGTATAGCTTCTCATTTGTTATGGCTTGGACCTTTTATGGCAGATATCGGTGCACAGACTCCTTTTTTCTATATTTTCAGAGAGAGAGAATTGTTATATGATTTATTCGAAGCCGCCACAGGTATGCGAATGATGCATAATTATTTCCGCATCGGAGGAGTAGCTGCTGATCTACCTCATGGCTGGATAGATAAATGTTTGGATTTTTGCGATTATTCTTTAACAGGAGTTGTTGAATATCAAAAACTTATTACACGGAATCCCATTTTTTTGGAACGAGTTGAAAGAGTGGGCATTATTGGTGGAGAGGAAGCAATAAATTGGGGTTTATCAGGACCAATGTTACGAGCTTCTGGAATCCAATGGGATCTTCGTAAGGTTGATCATTATGAGTGTTACAATGAATTCGATTGGGAAGTCCAATGGCAAAAAGAAGGAGATTCATTAGCTCGTTATTTAGTACGAATAGGTGAAATGGGGGAATCCATAAAAATTATTCAACAGGCTCTAGAAGGAATTCCTGGAGGGCCCTATGAGAATTTAGAAGTCCGACGCTTTGATAGAGCAAAAAATTCCGAATGGAATGATTTTGAATATAGATTTATTAGTAAAAAACCTTCACCCAATTTTGAATTGTCGAAACAAGAACTTTATGTCAGAGTAGAAGCCCCAAAAGGAGAATTAGGAATTTATTTGATAGGGGATAATAGCATTTTCCCCTGGAGATGGAAAATTCGTCCACCCGGTTTCATCAATTTGCAAATTCTTCCTCAGCTAGTTAAAAGAATGAAATTGGCTGATATCATGACGATACTAGGTAGTATAGATATCATTATGGGAGAAGTTGATCGTTGAAATGATAATTGATACGACAGAAGTACAAGCTATCAATTCTTTTTCTACATTGGAATCCATAAAAGAAATCCATGGACTCATATGGATGTTTGTATCCATTTTTACCCTTATATTTGGAATCATAATAGGGGTACTAGTAATTGTGTGGTTAGAAAGAGAAATATCTGCAACGATACAACAACGTATTGGGCCTGAATATGCAGGTCCGTTGGGAATTCTTCAAGCTCTAGCAGATGGGACTAAATTACTTTTTAAGGAGGACCTACTCCCATCTAGAGGGGATATTCGTTTATTTAGTGTCGGACCGTCTATAGCGGTCATATCAATTCTACTAAGTTATTTAGTAATTCCTTTCGGGTACCGCCTTGTTTTAGGTGATCTCAGTATAGGTGTTTTTTTATGGATCACCATTTCAAGTATTGCCCCTATTGGGCTTCTTATGTCAGGATATGGATCGAATAATAAATATTCTTTTTCAGGTGGTCTACGAGCTGCTGCTCAATCTATTAGTTATGAAATACCATTAACTCTATGTGTATTATCAATATCTCTACGTGTGATTCGTTGGAACATGAACTTTTTTTTACCTCTTTCCTAGAAATAAATAGAGAAAAGAGGTTGAATGTATGTATTGAATAGATATTTTTTTTTATTCATCGATGAGTTAAACCAGATAGTTATATGAGTGAAACAAAACAGCTTATAAATTTGCAGTAAGAAGAGAAAATCTCATTCCCTCTGTACAAGAATGAAGTTAAAGTAAACATAAGCAGCATAAACTGTTTACCCCAAGATTGAGATTCTTTGATTAGTCATCATATCTTGAAGCGGGTGCAAAAGATCAACTGTATGGAGTTTCCACTACTGCCTTGTATGTATTAACATACCGGGGATCAATCAAAAATCGGTGGACAGTAAGGAACACCAAGGTACACAAAGGGTTAGTAATGGGGATAATGTAAGGTATCAAAAAAAGAGATATTTCTGCATAAAACGAATCATAATAAGGGCTTTAAGTTGGTAGAAATGATCAAGAAGTACCTCCCTACGATTCCGATCTCGAGTATGCTCCTATTCACTGATTAAAGAAATGACTATCAAGAACGAATTAATCCTTTATTTTTTTTCTAAATTAAATACCTTCTTCTGAGACAGAAGAACAGGAACAAAAGAAATGGAATGCAATAATCGAATGAATGAATAAAAATTTTTATAAAATAAAAAAAGGATCTTTATTTATTCTTTCTTTCCTATATCTGTATTCATACATACGGAATTCTTATCATGATTCATGAACTAATGCCTATATATATATATATTGAATATTTTATTGAAAGATTAAGTTATTACCGAACAAAGAAAAATTTTATAAGGATGAGATCAATTCGAAAGCACTTTTTTTCTTATTCTAGCGGACAGAATTCCATTGGTCTAATTTGGGACTCTTCGATGTATCTTTATTCGATCTATCCTCCAAAGAGGACGAAAATACCGAACCAGTCCTTACATTTATTTGTGGCCATAGAGGAGCCGTATGAAGCTGAAGTTTCATGTACGGTTTTGTAATAGCGATGGGAACAGTGATGTTATTATCGACTATGATTATCTAATAGTTCAAGTACAGTTGATATAGTTGAAGCACAGTCAAAATATGGTTTTTGGGGGTGGAATCTGTGGCGTCAACCTATAGGGTTTATTGTTTTTCTAATTTCTTCTCTAGCAGAATGTGAGAGATTGCCATTTGATTTACCGGAAGCAGAGGAGGAATTAGTAGCAGGTTATCAAACCGAATATTCAGGTATCAAATTTGGTTTATTTTATATTGCTTCTTACCTAAATCTATTACTTTCCTCATTATTTGTAACAGTTCTTTACTTAGGTGGGTGGAATTTTTCTATTCCGTACATATTTATTCCTGAACTTTTCGGAATAAATAAAATGGCCGGAGTTTTTGGAATGACAATTGGTATCTTTATTACATTAGCTAAAGCTTATTTGTTTCTGTTTATTCCTATCACAACAAGATGGACTTTGCCTAGGATAAGAATGGACCAACTATTAAATCTTGGATGGAAATTTCTTTTACCTATTTCTTTAGGTAATCTATTATTGACAACTTCTTCCCAACTTGTTTCACTATAAATAGGAAAATACGATAACGATATTCCAGATTCATAACCTCTTTCAAACAAGAGAAAGAAACATCAATTTTTTCCTGGATATTTACAATATGTTCTCTATGGTGACTGGGTTCATGAATTATAGTCAACAAACAATACGAGCTGCAAGGTATATTGGTCAAAGTTTCGTAATTACCTTATCCCACACAAATCGTTTACCTATAACTATTCAATATCCTTATGAAAAATCGATCACATCAGAGCGTTTTCGTGGTCGAATCCACTTTGAATTTGATAAATGTATTGCTTGTGAAGTATGTGTTCGTGTATGCCCGATAGATCTACCCGTTGTTGATTGGAGATTTGAAAGAGATATTAAAAAAAAACAATTGCTTAATTATAGTATTGATTTTGGGGTCTGTATATTTTGTGGTAATTGTGTCGAGTATTGTCCAACAAACTGTTTATCAATGACTGAAGAATATGAACTTTCTACTTCTGATCGTCACGAATTGAATTATAATCAAATTGCTTTGGGTCGGTTACCAATGTCAATAATTGGAGATTACACAATTCAAACAGTTATGAATTCGACTCAAATCAAAATAGACAAAGATAAACCCTTTGATTCAAGAACGATTACCAATTACTAAGATTTTGTTTTGATATATAGGAATGTATCATATACAAAAAAGGAAAAGGGGTAACCCCCTTTTCCTTTCTTGGACCATTCAGTAAGGTCATGAAATATTTCGACTTTTTTATTAATTTATCATTTTAATAATGGATTTACCTGGACCAATACATGATATTCTTGTAGTATTTTTTGGATCAGTTCTTGTATTAGGAGGTCTGGGAGTAGTATTACTTACCAATCCCATTTTTTCTGCCTTTTCGTTGGGATTGGTTCTTGTTTGTATATCCTTATTCTATATTCTATCGAATTCCTATTTTGTAGCTGCCGCACAGCTCCTTATTTATGTTGGAGCCATAAATGTCTTAATCATATTTGCTGTAATGTTCATGAATGGTTCAGAACATTCCTCAGAACATTCCAATGATTCCTATTTTTGGACCATTGGAGATGGGGTCACTTCACTGGTTTGTACAAGTATTCTTTTTTCACTAATTACTATTATCCCAGATACGTCATGGTACGGAATTTTTTGGACTACAAGATCAAGCCAGATTATAGAACAGGACCTAATAAGTAACATTCAACAAATTGGGATTCATTTATCAACAGATTTTTATCTTCCGTTTGAACTCATTTCCATAATTCTTTTAGTTTCCTTGATAGGTGCAATTACTATGGCTCGTCAATAAGAAATACTTAGAATTTAATTCTAAGATTTATAAATTATAAGATTTATAAATTCTAAATAAATAAAATAAATGGGAGGGTTGAAGGTTTTTATAAGGTTTTTAATTAAACCTATCTATTGCAATACCTTCTTTTATTCTGTAATCGTTCTATTCTAATCAATCGAATCGATTAAATTGTTGTTCATATTGAAATGAATCGAGATTGATAAGGAGTTAGTCAATGATGTTCGAGCATGTACTTTTTTTGAGTGTCTATTTATTCTCTATCGGTATCTATGGATTGATCACAAGTCGAAAGATGGTTAGAGCACTTATGTGTCTTGAACTTATACTCAATTCGGTTAATATCAATCTCGTAACATTTTCTGATATATTTGATAGTCGCCAATCAAAAGGCGACATTTTCTCAATCTTTGTTATAGCTGTTGCGGCTGCTGAAGCAGCTATTGGGCTAGCTATTGTTTCATCAATCCATCGTAACAGAAAATCAACTCGTATCAATCAATCGAATTTGTTGAATAATTAGTTATGATCATAAGACACATAATATCACATAGAATATTAATCTATTAGATATTCTATTATAATATTCTTAATAAATATTTAATATTATATTAATATTATATTAATTAATATTATATTTTAAAATATCTTATATAATAATTAATATACTTATTTATATATATATAATTATATATAATTTTGTTATTTTTTTTTTTTTTATTTTATTATTTATTATTATTATTATATTATTATTATATATTATTATAAATATATAAATATAAGATATATACTAAATATATCTAAATATATACTAAATATATATATATATATATTTAATATTGAATTAATTTACTATTGACCAATTTGTTGGTCAATTTGAATTCACATGTGCAACTCGCATGATCATGGTTGTTGAAAGAGAAATCAAAGTCTCTTGGACTTTTCTCATGAACAGATTTAGAAATATATTGATTCTTAAAATTTTGATAAACCACTGCTTCGTCTGGTGTCTACAATATAAATATAAATGTATGATTCATTTACTACTAATTTTATAATTTTATTTTACCAGATCGAAAATTTTTTATGTTCAAAACTGGAATTTATAGATCCAATGTCACATTCAGTAAAAATTTATGATACATGTATAGGGTGTACTCAATGTGTACGAGCCTGCCCCACAGATGTATTGGAAATGATACCTTGGGACGGATGTAAAGCTAAACAAATTGCTTCCGCACCAAGAACCGAGGACTGTGTAGGTTGTAAGAGATGTGAATCCGCCTGCCCAACAGATTTTTTGAGTGTCCGTGTTTATTTATGGCATGAAACAACTCGCAGCATGGGTCTATCTTATTGATACGTTACAAAAAACTCCACTTGAATCATTTGATTCCTCTTTACCGACAAAAGCCCGTACTCGATAAAATTTATTATTTCGAGCACGGGTTTTCTGGTCAAAACATAAAACATATCTTGTCTTTATCACGAGTTATTTTCCTTGGTTAACAATACTTGTTGTTTTGCCGATATTCGCGGGTTCCTCAATTTTCTTTTTTCCTCATAAAGGAAATAAGATGTTTAGATGGTATACTATTTGTATATGTTTATTAGAACTCCTTCTAACAACCTATGCATTCTGTTATCATTTCCAATTGGACGATCCATTAATCCAATTGGAGGAAGATTATAAATGGATAGATATTTTTGATTTTCACTGGAGACTGGGAATCGATGGACTTTCCATAGGACCCATTTTACTGACAGGATTTATCACTACTTTAGCTACTTTAGCGGCTTGGCCAGTTACGCGAAATTCGCGATTGTTCTATTTCCTGATGTTAGCAATGTACAGCGGTCAAATAGGATCATTTTCTTCTCGAGACCTTTTACTTTTTTTCATCATGTGGGAGTTAGAATTAATTCCTGTTTACTTACTTTTATCCATGTGGGGAGGAAAAAAACGTCTCTACTCGGCTACAAAGTTTATTTTGTACACAGCAGGGGGTTCCATTTTTCTCTTAATAGGCGTTCTAGGTATGGGTTTATATGGTTCCAATGAACCAACATTAGATTTTGAAAGATTAACTAATCAATCATATCCTGTGGTATTGGAAATAATATTATATTTTGGTTTCTTTATTGCTTATGCTGTCAAATCGCCGATTATACCCCTGCATACATGGTTACCAAATACCCATGGAGAAGCACATTACAGTACATGTATGCTTCTAGCTGGAATCTTATTAAAAATGGGGGCATATGGATTGATTCGGATCAATATGGAATTATTACCCCACGCTCATTCTATATTTTCTCCCTGGTTGGTAATAGTTGGAACGATGCAAATAATCTATGCAGCTTTAATTTCTCTCGGTCAACGCAATTTTAAAAAGAGAATAGCCTATTCCTCTGTATCTCACATGGGTTTTACAATTATAGGAATTGGTTCTATAACCGACATGGGACTCAATGGAGCCATTTTACAAATACTCTCTCATGGATTTATTGGTGCTGCACTTTTTTTCTTGGCGGGAACGAGTTGTGATAGAATACGTCTTGTTTATCTCGACGAAATGGGAGGGATGTCTATCCCCATGCCAAAAATATTTACCATGTTCAGTAGTTTCTCGATGGCTTCTCTTGCATTGCCAGGAATGAGTGGTTTTGTTGCGGAATCAGTAGTATTTTTTGGAATAATTACTAGTCCAAAATATCTTTTAATGCCAAAAATACTAATTACTTTTGTAATGGCAATTGGAGTGATATTAACTCCTATTTATTTATTATCTATGTCACGTCAGATGTTCTATGGATACAAGTTATTCAATGTTCCACACTCTAATTTTTTTGATTCTGGACCACGAGAACTATTTGTTTCAATTTGTATCTTTCTACCCGTAATAGGGATTGGTATTTATCCTGATTTCGTTCTCTCGTTATCAGTTGACAGGGTACAAACTATCCTATCTAATTACTTTTATAGATAGTGTTTCATTAATGAGACAAAAAGTCTTATAATTCTTTAATTTAAAGATTTTTTTTTTTTAATTAAATCGTTCGCTGTACAATGCAAAAAAATAAAGTGAATTAGAATTGTAATGAGATGCATTTCGAGTTTTTGTTTTGACAAACTGTCAAAACAAAAACTCGAACAAGCAAACTTTCGTTATATATGGGACGATATTCTTATGTATTTTTCATGTAGCTTATTCAATTAGATGTTAATGTGAATGAACCATAACTATGTAGACCTATTCCTAATAGATTGACCCCAAAATAGCATATCCAAATTATAAAAAATCCTATAGAAGCTATAAGTGCCGAATTCGTACCTTGTAAACTTTGATTTGTTCTAGTATGTGAATAAATCGCAAATATGGTCCAAGTAATAAATGCCCAAGTTTCCTTCGGGTCCCAACTCCAATAAGATCCCCATGCTTCATTAGCCCATACTGCTCCACAAAGAATGCCTATGGTTAAAAAGGTAAACCCTAAACTAATCATACGATAACTCCAATAATCCAAACGCTGAGTCAATTGATATTTGTAATAATTTCGAAATGAAAGAAAAGAAGTGTTTTTAAAAACGCTTCTTCCTTTTTCATTCAAGTATTTAATCTCACCAAAGAAAAATGATCTAATTAAGAAATTATTGCTTTTACAAAAAAAATTGATGTTGTTTCGAAATGTAATGACTAGAAGAGCGATTGATAATAATGATCCGCATAAAAGAGCTGCATAGCTCAATAACATCATACTTACGTGCATCATTAACCACTGAGATTGTAGAGCAGGTACTAATATTGCGTATTGATGCATTTCAGTTGAAAGACCCGACGTAGCGAAGCCTTGAGTAAAAATAGTACTTGGGATAGTTATTGTGCTTAAATCATTTTTATGGTTCAATTTCTTGGAAATTATATGAATAATAAAGAAACTACATGAAAGGAAGATTAATGACTCGTATAAATTACTTAACGGAAAATGTCCTGAAGAAATCCAACGAGAAACTAATAATCCTGTTATAGAGAAAAAGGTGGCTATCATCCCTTTTTCCGATGAATCACGTAATCCTACGATTTCGTAGACTAATAAGTTCATGAAATGAATCGTAATAACAATTGAAATGATCGAAAAAGAGATATGAGTTAATATATGTTCTAAAGTTACAAATATCATAAAAAAAGGTGTCCCATTACAGAATTGAAATCGGAAATTGAATACATTATAGGATACATTGTGTCTCTTTTATAGGATGCCGCCACTCGGACTCGAACCGAGATGCTCTAGCACTGCTTCCTAAGAGCAGCGTGTCTACCGATTTCACCATGGCGGCTTACTTGAAATAATAATATTCATTTCATGTCGAATCGTCAAGAATCAAGGATTCAATATAGTTTATTCAATATAGTTTAGGAAACATTAGAAGCGACGAAAAAAGACTCGTTTAAATTCATATTTGAATCTTCAATAAAATAATCCTTAGTTAGTATCGTCCTAGGTTCAGTTTTAACAATCAACTTTCACGTACTATAAACTAAGTCCCCCCGATACAGTTGAAATTTCGATAGTTTTGCTCTCAGTAGAGGTATAGAATTAAGAATTGTCCTTTTTCTTTCTATTTTTTTGATGATTGGAATTTTTCTAACGATTCCGATACTTTAGTATCATTAAGTATTAATACTCGTCATTGTATATATGTATATAATATAAATAAGGTAACATTTACCAAATCAATTAAGTTTTAGGTTAGGCATATAACAAAATAAAAGAGTTTAAATTTCTATGACAATTGTACTTTTCACAATAGAAAATCTTAATCCTATTATTTTTCTATTGTGAAAAGTTAATGGATAGGGAAAAATACTATTCTTAATAAGAACCCAATATACAGAAAACTCTTATTCTACATACCACAGTAGCTAGTTCTAACTATTCTAACTAATATTGAGTAGTTCAATACATTAATTAATGTGAATCGTTCATCTTAAAAAATTTTCAGTTTTTCGGGCTATGTCAATTCCAATTATCCCAAGACTTTATTATTTGTTTGTCGCACAAAAAAACTTTTTGAATGTCCGGTAGAAACCGATTTCGCTAAAGAAAAAGCTTTTATTGCAGTTAAATATCCCTTTTTCTTCCAAATATTCCTACGAATATGTTTTTTTGACATAGAAATACATTTTTTTGGAACTGCCATTCAAAAAAGGGTTACTCATTTTTATTTATCGTTACATGTGAAAGACATGTATTGTTCGGAATAGATCGTTTTTTTTTTTTTAACTTTCAACATTTAATTAACATAAAAAAACAAATAACATAAAATAACAAATAATAATAATAATATATAATAATATATATATAATATATATAAAATAACAAATAATAAAAAAATATATAAAATATATATATATATATATATATGTATATTTTTTCATTTTTTTTTTTTTTATTGTTCTTTTCGAAAGAGATAAGAATTGGTGAATCGGAAACAATTATTAATTATAAAAAAAAATCTCAATTTGTTTGTTTTCTTATGGAACATACATATCAATATGCATGGATAATACCTTTTCTTCCACTTACAGTTACTATGTCAATAGGATTTGGGCTTATACTTATTCCGACAGCAACAAAAAATATTCGTCGTATATGGGTTTTTACTAGTATTTTTCTGTTAAGTATAGCTATGGGATTTTCGGCCAATCTGTCTATTCAACAAATAAATGGAAGTTTTATTTATCAATATCTATGGTCTTGGACCATAGATATTGATTTTTCCTTAGAATTTGGATATTTGATCGATCCACTTACTTCTATTATGTCAATACTAATTACTACTGTTGGAGTCATGATTCTTATTTATAGTGACAATTATATGTCTCACGACCAAGGATATTTGAGATTTTTTGCTTATATGAGTTTTTCCAATACTTCCATGTTGGGATTAGTTACTAGTTCTAATTTGATACAAATTCATATTTTTTGGGAACTAGTGGGAATGTGTTCATATTTATTAATAGGGTTTTGGTTCACACGACCGATTGCCGCAAGTGCTTGTCAAAAAGCTTTTGTAACTAATCGTGTAGGAGATTTTGGTTTATTATTAGGAATCTTAGGTCTTTATTGGATAACAGGTAGTTTGGAATTTCGGGATTTGTTCGAAATAGCTAATAACTTGATCCATAATAATGGGATCAGTTCCTTATTTGCTACTTTGTGTGCCTCTTTATTATTTGTCGGTGCAGTTGCTAAATCTGCACAATTCCCCCTCCACGTATGGTTACCTGATGCCATGGAAGGACCCACTCCTATCTCGGCCCTTATACACGCTGCTACTATGGTAGCAGCAGGAATTTTTCTTGTAGCTCGGCTTATTCCTCTTTTCATAGACATACCTTATATAATGAATTTCATTTCTTTAATAGGTGTAATAACAGTACTATTAGGAGCTACTTTTTCTATTGCTCAAAGAGACATTAAAAGAAGTTTAGCCTATTCTACAATGTCTCAATTAGGTTATATTATGTTAGCTCTAGGTATAGGTTCTTATCGAGCGGCTTTATTCCATTTGATCACTCATGCCTATTCTAAAGCTTTATTGTTTTTGGGATCTGGATCTATTATTCATTCAATGGAACCTATTGTTGGATATTCACCAGAAAAAAGTCAGAATATGGTTCTTATGGGTGGTTTAACAAGATATGTTCCAATTACAAGAACTACTTTTTTATTAGGTACACTTTCTCTTTGTGGTATTCCACCTCTTGCTTGTTTTTGGTCCAAAGATGAAATTCTTAATGATACTTGGTTATATTCACCAATTTTTGCAATAATACCTTGTTTCACAATAGGATTAACCGCATTTTATATGTTTCGGGTATATTTACTTACTTTTGATGGGTATTTGCGTGTTTATTTTCAAAATCACAGTAGCACTAAAAATAATTTGTTCTATTCAATATCTCTATGGGGAAAAGAAGCACCAAAAACAGTCAATAAAAAATTACTTTTATCAACAATGAATGAAAAGGTTTACTTTTTTTCAAAAGATACATATAAAATCATTGATAATGATAAGATACGATACTTTAGTACTTACTTTGGAAATAAATATACTTCCATGTATCCTCATGAATCAGACAATACTATGCTATTTCCTCTGCTTGTATTGGTACTATTTACTTTGTTCGTTGGATCAATAGGAATTTCTTTTGATCAAGGAGTAATGGATTTTGATATATTATCGAAATGGTTAACCCCATCCCAAAATCTTTTCCATACAAATTCGAATTATTCTGTGAATTGGTATGAATTTTTTACAAATTCAATTTTTTCAGTAAGTATAGCCATTTTCGGATTATTCATAGCACATATTTTATATGGGTCTGTTTATTCATTTTTCCAGAATTTGGACTTAATCAATTCATTTGTAAAAGGGAGCCCTAAGAGAATTATCTTGGACCAAATAAAAAGTGTTATATATAATTGGTCATATAATCGTGGTTACATAGATATTTTTTATACTAGGGTTTTAGCCATGGGTATAAGAGGATTAACCGAGCTAACTCAGTTTTTTGATAGACATATAATTGATGGAATTACAAATGGAGTTGGCCTTACAAGTTCCCTTATAGGTGAAGGTATCAGATATATGGGGGGAGGACGAATCTCGTCTTATTTATTTTTATATTTTTTTTATGTATCAATATTTTTWKTATTTTTTTTGTTTATTGGTATAAACCCAATAATTATACAGGTCTCCATGGGATAATTTTTTTGTCGTGTACAAAGACATTTTTCGTTCTATCATTTCCGAAAAAGTCGATAAACTAGGTGGATATGTAAAAGATATTTTTTTTTTCCCATTACTTGGACATGTAGAAAAAAAATATTGTGACATTTCATTTCGTACAGCATTTTCAAACCGATCATTTTTTATATATCGCAATGGACAATTCCATCGTTTATAATCGAAAAGAAAAGTCACAAGAGGTTTTTCAAACCAGAAATAAGTCTTTTCATTTTTCTCTTCTTTAAGTCTTCCCAATTCCCAATTATCTTGATACCTATCAAGATAAGAATCTTCGTAAACTGGGCTATCTTTATAGCATGTCTCTTTAAAGTGAAAGTGGAATTCCCCCTTTGTTTTTTCCTTTCCATTCACTCGGATCTCTTCCGTTTCATCTATTTTTTCCGGATCTTCCTGTTCTTCCGAACAAAGGGAAGGGTCTTCTTCGGCGGATCCCTCTTGTTCCTGTTTAGTCTCCTTCGTTTCGGAAGTTGTTTCTACATCGCTTTCTTCCTCACTTTCTCCCCTTTCTTCCATTTCTGAGGTTTCTTTCAGTTTCTTAGTGACAATAGGCGACGGCATTCTGCCTAAATAGTAGACACAGGTGATAAATAAGAGAATACTAAAGATTCGAGCCATAGAATTTCTCAATTCTGACACAAGGTACTTATTGGATCGAATAGAATGATTTTGCCGTATCCAGAATAATACCAATCCAACCCATTTCATGAATAAAATGTGACCAATTAACCAACCAACAAAACTACTTGTTACAAATAACATCTTGTTGTTGCATCGAAACATATAAATGTTGACTAATCTGGCTAACGTTGAACTTGGTAAAATGAAATGGTTGAATAATTGAAAAATTAGATTATTCAGGAATACACATTGAATGCTGAGATTACGCATTG